ATAACCAGTTACACCAAAAGATGCAGTCAATACAGCCAAAATCACACCTGTAACCCAAGTCAATTCGCGAGGTTTTTTAAATCCACCTGTGAGATACACACGAAATACGTGTAGGATCATCATTAGCACCATCATACTTGCTGACCATCGATGAACTGATCGGATTAACCAACCAAAGTTGGCTTCAGTCATTATGTATTGAACAGAGGCAAAAGCCTCTGTAACGGTCGGACGATAGTAAAAAGTCATAGCAAAACCGGTAGCTACTTGTACTAAAAAACAAGTAAGTGTGATCCCTCCTAGACAATAAAATATGTTGACATGAGGAGGAACATATTTACTAGTTATATCATCTGCAATCGCCTGAATCTCGAGACGCTCCTCGAACCAATCATATACTTTATTGAGATAGGTAAACCAAAGAGACTCCCCCTCTGAGAACCGTATATGAGAATTTCATCTCGTACGGCTCAAGCAAAAACACCCAAATAGTGGTTGCAACGGATATGTAATAGAAAGTTTGAAACTTCTTAGCCACTTGATTCAATCGTCCCTGAAGATACGAAGCGAAGGAACCAAAATCCGGAATCTCTTCTTTGTGATGATAATGCCAAAATATCAAGTTGGCTCATTCGTCTTTATGTTGATCGTTACAGGCCTCTTGAATCTTCTCTTCCCCTATTTATTTTATTTTGGATTTGTTGTTTTTGTTTGTGCGTAATACGGATTTACTATATGTTTTGTTTACTATTGATAGGAATTCTCTTGTGGAGACCCTATGAATCGATTGAAACCTCAGATTCATACTAGAACCACGATGATTCAATAAAGCGCCCAAGCTAAGCCCAAAGGTTCTCTGAGTAAGAACCATTTGATCATCACTTATTCAATGAATGGATGGAATGACTAAAAATCCATAGAAACATTGGTCCTTCGGTCAAAATAAGCATAATTCTGAAGGAAGAAAAATCGTTCGATTTATGACTCGTTGTTTGAAAATTTGTTGGAGTCCGGTCGCGAGGTCTGAATAGTAGGTATGAATCATAGTTCAAATATTTATTGATCTATTCCATATATTCCGTGCTCCAGATACTAGAATGAATATCCGACGAGGTAGAACCATCTCTATCGAGATGACAGACCTATTCTCTGTACTATCAATAGGATCAATTATAACAAGTCACACACTCATATTCCGGAAATACCGAAACAACGGAATTCCACGGTCGAACTACCAGAATGGCCTAGAAATCCGAGTCCTAAGTAATTCATTTTGGATTGAAAAGCTAGGACTTCATGGTTCTTATGGGACCTAACTCATTGAAATTCCATCCAGTAAAACGGAAGAATTATAAATCTCCAAAATAATAGATAGGAATATCGCAAATAGAGCCATTGCGACACCCATGAAGGGGGTAGTTCCCCATCCAGGAGCCACTTTACCATATTCCGAATTCAATGGTTTCAATAAATCCCCTGTAATAGTTCGTCTTGGCCCAGATCTAGAACTACCCTCAACGGTTTGTGTAGCCATAAATCCTATTGCATTGGTTGAGATCTGTTGACTTTGTATACTATTTCGTTGTAAATAAACGATCTTATCGTAGCGTAGATCGATCGTGGTCTTGAAATTATCTAATAATGGAAACAGCAACCCTAGTCGCCATCTCCATATCTGGTTCACTTGTAAGCTTTACTGGGTACGCCTTATATACCGCTTTTGGGCAACCCTCTCAACAACTAAGAGATCCATTCGAGGAACACGGGGACTAGTTGAAATAATGAACCTCCCATATTGGGGGGCTCATTACTTCAATTGAGATAATGAAAAATCATTTCATCTTTTTAGTCGGAACCTTAGGCGGATCTCGAAAAAAGATAGCGAAAAAAATGATCCCTAAAGTCGAGACTAACAGGAATGTATAAACCAATGCTTCCATAGATTCGATCGTGGTTTACAATTATAGCTTCCACACCTATTCATTTGGGATCATTTCCCAGATAAAGAAAGGGCAAGAGTCAAAGAAAAGGCGATGATGAAAATCAAGATTTCTCCAATCCCTTATGTCAAATCAAAAAAAATCAAATAGAGGCGAAAGATACCAGAGCAATGTTGTATCAGACTACTTGTCTCTTTGTAGTTGGATCTCCAAGTTTTTGGAATGCCCCAAATTCCACTTGAGCATCCAAATCTGGGTCAATACCAGCAAAAACATCTCTGAACAAGGTTCTAGCGCCATGCCAAATGTGTCCGAAAAAGAAGAGCAAAGCAAACGTAGCATGTCCAAAAGTGAACCAACCTCTTGGACTGCTACGAAAAACACCATCGGATTTCAAAGTAGCACGATCTAATTCAAAAATTTCACCCAATTGGGCACGTCTAGCATATTTTTTCACAGTAGCGGGATCACTATAACTGACTCCATTGAGTTCGCCACCATAGAACTCAACAGTTACACCTACCTGTTCGACACTATACTTTGATTCTGCCCTTCTAAAAGGAACATCGGCTCTCACAATTCCGTCTCCGTCTACCAAAACTACTGGAAATGTTTCAAAAAAAGTAGGCATACGACGTACAAAAAGCTCATGCCCTTCTTTATCTCTAAAGATGGGGTGTCCTAACCATCCAACAGCTATTCCATCCCCGTTATCCATTGAGCCTGCTCTGAATAATCCCCCTTTCGCCGGATTATTACCGATGTAATCATAAAAAGCTAATTTTTCGGGAATTTTAGACCAAGCTTCCGACAAACTCAGATTTTCGGCTAACCCGGCACCAACCCTTCGATATATTTCTTGCTGGAAGTATCCCTGATCCCACTGATAACGAGTGGGACCAAATAATTCGATCGGGGTAGTTGCTGAACCATACCACATAGTTCCAGCAACAACGAAAGCTGCAAAAAAGACAGCAGCGATACTACTGGAAAGGACCGTTTCAATATTGCCCATACGTAATCCTTTGTATAGACGTTGGGGCGGGCGGACACTAAGATGGAATAGACCCGCTAATATGCCCAATGTCCCCGCTGCAATATGATGAGAGGCTATTCCTCCCGGAACAAAAGGATCAAAACCTTCCGCGCCCCACGCTGGATTTACAGATTGTACTTTTCCGGTTAGGCCATAAGGATCGGACACCCATATTCCAGGACCATACAAGCCTGTTACATGAAATGCGCCAAACCCAAAGCAAGCCACCCCTGAGAGAAATAAATGAATTCCAAAGATCTTGGGCAAATCCAAAGAGGGTTTTCCCGTACGTTCATCACAGAATATTTCTAGGTCCCAATACACCCAATGCCAGATAGCTGCTAAGAAGCACAAGCCAGAAAACACAATATGTGCCCCGGCCACACCTTCGTAACTCCAAATACCCGGATTCGTTATAGTTCCTCCTGTGATACTCCAACCACCCCATGAATTGTTTATTCCTAAACGAGTCATGAAAGGGATAACGAACATACCTTGTCTCCACATTGGATCAAGAACGGGGTCAGAGGGATCAAAAACTGCTAATTCGTATAAAGCCATCGAACCGGCCCAACCAGAAACTAGAGCTGTATGCATTATATGGACAGAAAGCAACCGACCGGGATCATTCAATACGACGGTATGAACACGATACCAAGGTAAACCCATGGAAATACCCCTTTATCAAAGAAAAAATAGACACTATGTAACTTTATCGCATTGGAAAAGACTATGCTATGGACCTCACCTTTTCAGTGGATTATCCCGAAGCAAGGGTTAATATTTATTTCGTTCCGTTGGTAATAATTGAACAATTCTGTTCGTAGGAACAAAGAGAAGCAGATCTATTCTATACCCAATAAGTACCAATACGCAATGGGGGCTGGTCCCATTTTTTGTGAGCGAATGCATAGATACTTGTTCATCATTCAAACGATCCATTCGTAAGAATTTTTCTTTATTCATTCTGTCTTCCTCCATGAACCTTCGAATCTATGGATAAAATACGATAAACGGCAATATTATGAAGACAATAAACCCGTTGTTACGTTTCCACATCAAAGTGAAGTATAGTACTTAACCTCTTTTTCTTTAATTTAATGCCCATTGGTGTTCCAAAAGTACCTTTTCGGAGTCCTGGAGAGGAAGATGCAGTTTGGGTTGACGTATAGTGCGACTTGTCAGACATATTGGGTCATATGGGATTTCCCCGTTCTCTCCCCCGATGGAGATATCCTCTCTTTCGCCCAAGAAAGATTGATTGAACCATCAATAATTCGGAGCGTGAAGTGCAATTAGATCAATTTATTGGGGGATCCATATTATCAATTAGAAGAATTTATGGTTGGCTTGGACCAATAAAATGAAGTATACAGGCTCCGTTCAGAAAATACCAAATTGGTAATCTATGTATGATTACCACTCGTATCATAAATGATTCCTTTATACCATATGAGTGATCTCATACTGCCAATCAATGGAGTAATATGATGAATACATCATATATTGGGCGGAAGACATGAAACGAATTGAAAAAAAAAAAAAAGAAGTCGTAGCAAAAAGAAGTGGTACTGAGATTATTTGTCCTATATGTGCAAATAGAATTCGGGCAGATCTTTACCCGGAGTAGAGCATAAACCTAAAAGAATTGAAGAGGCCCATTCAGGAACAAGAAAATTACATCGTGATTTGGATCTCGATGAAACAATACATCAATGAGAGGTTAGTTCGATAAGTTCAGTGAATTCTAGGGAAGCAAGTCAAGTCAAAACTCATGTTTCTTGAAAAATGGAAGAAAAAGCCCCTTCGTTAGGAAAAACCCTGCTACGAAAAGAGAAAAGGGCTGGAATCGACACATTGATTCTTTTTTTGTTTCGCAATTTTTATTTTTTGAACCGTATGCATCCAAAGGTGCGTGTACGGTTCCTAAAGGATACAACTTTGTCCTAATCAACCGACTTTATCGAGAAAGATTACTTTTTTTAGGCCAAGAGGTTGATAGCGAGATCTCGAATCAACTTGTTGGTCTCATGGTATATCTCAGCATAGAGGATGATACCAGGGATCTTTATTTGTTTATAAACTCTCCCGGCGGGTGGGTAATACCAGGAATATCTATTTATGATACTATGCAATTTGTGCCACCAGATGTGCATACAATATGCATGGGATTAGCCGCTTCAATGGGATCTTTCATCCTGGTCGGAGGAGAAATTACCAAACGTCTAGCATTCCCTCACGCTTGGCGCCAATGAGTTTTTTATTTGAGAGAAAAAGAAGACTATGCCTTCGCCATATGGAATATAAATAATAAGTAATAATAGCATGGCACTTCGAGTTCGATATGAGCAAACCATTCTCGTTTTTTCATAACATGAGATTATGTATCGAGATAGTAGTATGAAACAAAGGTTATTTCCGATTTGATCTTATGTATCGGGGTTCCATTTCAGCGTCACAAACCTTTTTGCTTCCACACCAGAAGTCTCTTTCCGATATTTATGTTATGAAAGAGTATGAAAAAAAAAAGATTCTTTTTTCCTTATTTGATCAGATCAAAAAGAAACTTTGGGATTGCTGAATCTCAGACGAGATAAATATATAAAGCAACGGAACCATCATAGTATTTTTTGACTCCTACGAAAGGAAGGATGGTAAATGGATCATTCAACGATCTGGGTCTGATGGATTCTATTTGTCTCTTTCTTTGATGGAAGGGAAAAAGAAATTCCATTGCAGAGCCGTATGCAATGCACAAAAGATGCCTGTACGGTTGTTCAATTCTATCTTTTTCTTCTTGTTTGTTATTCTTTATACCTTCCTTTCGCCCGATCATGCGAGATAGAGGAATCGTTTATTATGTTATATCATCAGGGTTATGATCCACCAACCTGCTAGTTCTTTTTATGAGGCACCCACAGGAGAATTTATCCTGGAAGCGGAAGAACTACTGAAACTCCGCGAAATCCTCACAAGGGTTTATGTACAAAGAACGGGCAATCCTTTATGGGTTGTATCCGAAGACATGGAAAGAGATGTTTTTATGTCAGCAGCAGAAGCCCAAGCTCATGGCATTGTTGATCTTGTAGCGGTCGAAAATACCGGGGATTTCGCATAAATCCGTGATTCCATTTCGAATCATAATTCGAATGAACCGTGATTTGATCTTTTATCTTCTTACCCGGGTAAAATAAAATAGTAAATGGAAGTAATTCATAATCATCCGGTTAGGATCGATCTAAACCAGCCCATTCTGTATACGATTCAGCATGCCAACTATTAAACAACTTATTAGAAACACAAGACAGCCAATCAGAAATGTCACGAAATCCCCAGCTCTTCGAGGATGTCCTCAGCGTCGAGGAACATGTACTAGGGTGTATGTGCGACTCGTTCAGATCATGAGCTAGAACAAATGAGACAATTTTTCCAGTCTCAATGACCAGTACCAATGAATGGGATAGAATGGAAGAACTCCATTCACTATCTAAAAATAAAGATCTATCATATACCTCTATTGTGTATGGAATTTATGGTTTCCATTGGTGCAAATCCAACCACCTCGATTTGAGATGAAAAGCAATTCTCCATTGGTAGCAAATGGTTATCCATTAAGCGGGGGAAATGGTATTTAAGAAGCAGAAATATTATGCTCCTACTCTTGCAAGAACGGACTAACAGGGTCAGCTACCTAGCCAACCTTCATAATTAAATGCCGTCACTGTATGAATAGATCTCATTGTGAAAAGACCTATTACTGGATAATTCATGGGTAGAGCCAAAGAGTGTGAACTGTACAAGTTACCAATAACATTGATTAAATGAGGGAAGGGGCTCCGGTGTATAGAGAGGGCCTCACCGTTTAAGAAGTAACCATAGAAACGATGGAAGCCACTATTTATTTATTTATCCATTTACATTTACTACCTATTTATTTTATACCTATTTTATACCAAATATCGGTAAAATTTCTTATTTTGAGGTGAAATAAATGCCTGGAAGAAATAAAAAATCGTGGTTGGGAAGGTCATAGTAGCAAAAGCCATTGGAATTTTTATTTTATACATCGGAAGAATCCGTTTTGTTATTAATAAATCAGGAGAGGGGAAAAGAATGACTGAAAGAAAAGAAATCGATTAGTTATTCATCAAAGTTTAATTTGATTCAATGACCAGAGTTAGACGAGGATATATAGCTCGGAGACGTCGAACAAAAATTCGTTTATTTGCATCAACCTTTCGAGGGGCCCATTCAAGACTTACTCGAACTATTACTCAACAGAAAATGAGAGCTTTGGTGTCCACTCATCGGGATAGAGGCAGGCGAAAGAGAGATTTTCGTCGTTTGTGGATCACTCGGATAAATGCAGTAACTCGTGAGAATAGGGTATCCTATAGTTATAGTCGATTAATACATGATCTGTACAAGAGGCAGTTGCTTCTTAATCGTAAAATACCTGCACAAATAGCTATATCAAATAGGAATTGTCTTTACATGATTTCCAATGAGATCATCAAATAAGGAGATTGGAAGGAATTCACCGGAATGATTTAAACGGAGTTCCCCGGAGAATGACCTCCGGGAAGGTAGAGTAGAAATTAATATGATAAGATAAGTAGTAGGAATGAACGAACACGTTTCAAAAAAAAAAACAGATTTCTTCTTCTCCCATTCTTTTTTTTATTCTATTACGACGCAACAATCAAATCTCTCGGCTTTTTCGAACAAAACATCAATCAATCTGATTTTGAATTCCAATTAGAGTTGTTTTGATTCAATTGAGGAGTAGGCCTATTTATTTCTGGTTCTAGGACCAGTAGTTCTAGGGATCGACTCGGTTTTCTCAAATTGTTTCTCATTATTAAGAAAAGGTAACGAAGATAAAATACGAGCTTGTTTTATAGCAATAGTAATTAATCGTTGTTGTTTCAAGGTCAATCTATTCACTCGTCTAGATAATATTTTTCCCTGTTCACTAATAAATTGACTAATTAAACTCATGTTTCTATAATCAATTCGATCCCCCGATCCAATTGGGGGCAAACGCCTACGAAAAGATCGCTTGGATTTACGAAAGAGTCGCTTGGATTTATCCATGGTTTATTCCTTATCTCTAAAATCCCATTTCTTCATTCATTTCGGATCCGACCGAAATAGGACTTGATTTGTTTATATATATATAATTTCTTCCTGTTCCTTGGAAGGATGGTACACGTGTTCCGTTCGATCTATTTCTTGATCTCCCCATGAATCGTATGCTTGTAACAATAAGGACAGAATTTTCTCAATTCCAATCGACTAGGTGTATTGTGTCGATTCTTTTGAGTAATATATCTGGAAGTGCCTCGCGATTCTTTATTGAAATCATTTCGGACACAACTGGTACATTGCAAAATAATTATTCCTCTGACATCTTTACCCTTGGCCATGAACCTCCTTTGGATTCACTCAATTCTTCTATTTTCGATCCGAACCGAAGAAGAAGAAAGGAACGAAAAATAAATAGAAAATAGGTTGCTAACTCGAAATCCAATTATGAAAGATTTCGTTGCAATCAATAAAGTAATAAAATCATAAGTAATACAATTATTTCTAACTATTCATTATTCCTAATCCCAGCATTTCATTTACTATCTTATATGATCTCGAACAGCCTGCCCTAGACCCCCATTTCTATTTCTGTTCTACCTCTATTAATTCTATCCTGAACCCGAGTTTGACTGAGGTTCAATCCACTTTTATTCTTTCTCTTTCCTTCCTATCCTAAAGAACTGAAAAAAAAAGGGGGGGGGGTTGGTCACAGAGAATTTATTGTATCTCTAATCTTCTTCATTCATCCATTCCCATATCAGTAACTAGAATGAAAAAAAGGGGAATACCAACGCATCTGGGAATAAACGATTGATCTCTATCAATAGACCTGCTAAAGACCCAAACCATAGAGTAGTTAGCACAGGTGCCACGGAGAGATATGTTTTTATATCTCGCATTGAAAATCCTCCTTCTTTATTGGAATACATATATGATCAGATGCATATGTAGTTAAAGATCACTTGTATTTGTACGCGGAATCCCTAACTAAAATGGATATGTACAATGATCCGGTAGATGAGATTCACTTGTACCTAAAACAGAAAAAGATGACCCCCTCTTCCTGAGCATTACCGATAAATATTAATTCTTTTATACGTTAGGTTTCATATGTATATAATTCTTTTATTATATGAGATATGAGACCAAAAAGAAGAAATGGCAAGAGAAATTGTATATAGATAGAGGAAATAACGATGTGGAAAACAAGACAGGGATTCTCTACAATGACACTGTACAACAATTAAAAGGGATGTAGCGCAGCTTGGTAGCGCGTTTGTTTTGGGTACAAAATGTCACGGGTTCAAATCCTGTCATCCCTACCTATTATTTTTCCTATGGCCAGTAACGAGGGGTCAATTGAGATCGATGAAAATTGGACATAATCTTTTATTTTATGATACTATATGCAATGCATGCAAAATGTATTGGGGGTACAAAAAGAATCCTTTTCTTGACAGTCGTATCTGCTGTCATAAGAAAGCGCTCTTAGTTCAGTTCGGTAGAACGTGGGTCTCCAAAACCCGATGTCGTAGGTTCAAATCCTACAGAGCGTGATTCTGTTCTTTTAATGTCGAATCACAATAAAACAACTTCACTAACTTGAACTGCAACCTGAATTTGACCCCCTGCAGATTAAGGAGGAGGTCAATCAAAAAAAAAAAGATGTTACTCAATCAAAGGTCCAACTGATCACCGCGTCTGTATTGTAAATATGCAGTTACGAATAATCCAGCCAAAGTAATAGGAATTAGACCTAAGACGATTCCAAATAGAAAAACTTCAATCATTTCAATTTATTTGAAAGAGGAGAAAAAGAGAGGTAATATCTATCCCTAAATATTAATCCCAATCTCTCATGAATCTCAATGACCAAGAATTGGCAATTGGCGCGGAAGGAACTATAGAATACCTGGAATCTCACAGAAATATT